GTATAAGATCCTCTTGATTCTTATTCACGAGTTCCAATAATGTATGTATATTTGACTTTTTAAGACAATTATAGAACTTGTGAGGCAATTCTAATTGGTCAATAAAAAGCGATTTCAATGCTATTTCGTTTTTTGTTTTCCTTAGATTAGCTACTCGATGATGAAAAGTAAAAAAAGGGAAAGTAACCCTGTGCTGATTGTTCTCGAAATGTAAGTTTTCTTCTTCCGCGTGTAGAAAAGGAATAAATAAATTAATTAAATTCCGAGAGGCCTCATGAAGTGCCTCTTTAGGAGTTAAACTCCCGTTTGTCCAGACTTCAAGAAAAAGCATCTCTTCTTTTTCATTTCCATTCTCATAAGAATGAATACTATGATTTGCATTTCGAACAGGCATGAATACAGCATCGATAGGATGACTTTCTTCGTGAAAGTTTTTTGGGATTTTTATATGATATCCTCGATTTCTTTGGATTTGTAATCCAATACAAAAATGAATTGGTTCTGTTAGTGTAGCTATATGCTGTGTGTTATCAATGATTTCCACAGAAGTTGGTAAGATAATATCTTGAGCCGTTACACATCCAGGGCCCTGGAAACAAATGGACGCGTTGCTAGTTCCATACAGATTACTTCGCAATACAATTTCTTTCAAATTCATTAAAATCTCATGTACTGATTCTTGAATACCCACTATCGTAGAATATTCATGTGGTATTTTTTCAAATTTTGCTTGGGTGATGCATGTTCCTTCGATTTCCCCAAGCAAAGCTCTTCGTATTGCAATGCCTATTGTATCGGCTTGTCCTTTCTTAAGTGGAGACAGAATAAAGCGTCCATAATAAAGACGCTTACTATCTGCTCGTGATTCAACACACTTCCACCGTAGTGTTCGAGTAGATACTCTTACTTTCTCGCGAACCATATTAATATTATTTGATCAGATCATTGAATTGTTTATTTCTCTTGAAATCGATTTCATTTTTATTTTTATACACGTCTTTTCTTAGGGGGCCTACATCCATTATGGGGCATAGGGGTTACATCACGTACGAAACTTAATAGTATACCACTTCTTCGAAGAGCTCGTAATGCTGCATCTCTACCGAGACCGGGCCCTTTGATCATCACTTCTGCTCGTTGCATCCCTTGATCTATGACTGTACGAATAGCCTTGCCTGCTGCGGTTTGAGCAGCAAATGGCGTCCCTCTTCTTGTACCTTTGAATCCACAAGTACCGGCGGAGGCCCACGAAATTACCCGACCTCGGACATCTGTAATAGTCACAATGGTATTGTTGAAACTTGCTTGAACATGAATAACACCCTTTGGTATTCGGTGTATATTCTTACGTGACCCAATCCGGGCATTTCTCTGGGAATCAGTTCTTGGTATAGATTTTGCCATACTTTACTTTATCATCTTATAATGAGAAATTCGAGGTATATGGATATATCCATTTCATGTCAAAACGGATCCTATTTTTGTATAGGTTACTTTATGTTTGTTAGAGAGTCTATTTTCACAAGATTATCCTTGTCTTTGTTTATGTCTCGGATTGGAACAAATTACTATAATTCGTCCTCTCCTACGGATCAATCGGCATTTATCACAAATTTTACGAATGGAGGCCCTTATTTTCATAGTTGTCATTCCTAAACTGAATTCTGAATATACTTAGTGGAAGAAAATAAATTTCTTGAAATTTGAAACCCCAACCTTGAATTGTATTTTCCCTTGAATTGTATTTTCATCAAAGAAATGCTGAGGGTTAAAAAAAAGCACCTAATCCTAATCATTCGAATCCTTGTTCTTATGAATTAGGAATCCATTTTTTCATTTTAGTTAAAACCTCTCGAAGTATCAAATAAGTTAAGAGTAATTAACCCGTCTTTTTTTCTTTTGCCAAATAGTCAATAGGATTACCATATATAACATAAAATTTCTCCGCCAATTCCTTTCAGTCGAGCCTCTCGGTCTGTCATTATCCCTTGAGAAGTAGAAAGAATTACAATTCCCATCCCGCCTAAAATTCTCGGAATTCGTTGATAGTTAGAATAGATTCGTAGACCAGGGCTACTGATCCGTTTTAAATTCAAAATACTTGGATACATTCCTTTTCTATTCCTTCTATGTCGTAGGGTTACAACAAAAAAATATTTGTTGTTGTCCTGATGTTTTCTCACGTTTTCAAGAAAACCCTCTCTTAAAAGCATTTTAACAATGTTTTCCGTGATGTTAGTAGATTCTATTTGAACCATCCCTTTTCTATTCATGTCAGCATTTCGTATAGAGGTTATTACGTCAGCAATAGTGTCTCTACCCATGATAAATTGGAATTATCCACGTTTTTGATCTAATCAACATGCTTTTTTTTACTTTATTATGTAATAAAAAAACATTCAATAACTCAATAACAATAAGAATGTTTAAAAATGTTTAATATTCGATTATTAAATAAAAAATATTTTAGAAACAATAAAATACTGCAAATTAGTTTATTGAATTTTCAAATATTTGAAAAAAAAATACGCGTCAAATAAAATTTTTTTGACTAAAAATTCTCTATTTCATGCAATAACGAGTAGGGCTCTACTCTATTAAGCCGGATTCAGATGTGATACTATAATACTTCAGGTGATAATGAAATTATTTTAGTGAAATTTAACTGTCTCAATTCTCGGGCAATCGCGCCGAAAACTCGAGTCCCTTTTGGATTTCCTTCTTGATCAATAACAACTGCTGCATTGTCATCATATCGTATTATCATGCCATTGTCGCGTTTAAGTTCTTTACAAGTACGAACAATTACAGCTCTGATCACTTCTGATCTTTCTAGAGATGTGTTTGGTAATGCATCCTTGATCACAGCGACAATAATGTCGCCAATATGAGCATATTGGCGATTACTAGCCCCTATGATTCGAATACACATCAATTCTCGAGCCCCGCTGTTATCTGCGACATTCAAATGGGTTTGAGCTTGAATCATATCGTTTTTGAATCTGGTCTTTCAATGCAAAGAGAAAGTCGAAGTAAAAAAAAAGCAATATTCTTGTTCAAATAAAATTCAAATATTCAAATAAAAGAAAGCCACAATTCTTTTTTTATCTCTAAGACTTTTTTCCGTTGGTTCCACCTGTCTAACCTGACATAATAAATTGAGTTCGTATAGGCATTTTAGACGCCGCTATTGAAATAGCCTTTCTGGCTATATTTTCTCCAACTTCACCCATTTCATAAAGTATTCGACCTGGTTTAACGACAGCTACCCAATATTCAGGGGATCCTTTCCCCGACCCCATACGTGTTTCCGTAGGTCTTAATGTAATAGGTTTGTCCGGAAATAGGCATACCCAGATTTTTCCACCACGGCGCACGTTTCGGGTCATTGCCCGCCGACCTGCTTCTATTTGTCTAGATGTAATCCAAGCGGGCTCAAGTGCCTGAAGAGCATATTTACCGAAAGAAATACGGCTTCCGCGAGAAGATATCCCTTTCATTCTTCCTCTATGTTGTTTACGAAATCTGGTTCTTTTTGGGTTATAGTGGATGGTTCTTTCTCAATACCATCTCTACTACAGAAACGGACATGAGAGTTTCTCCTCATCCGGCTCCTCGCGATCGAAACGATTCCAATTTTCGAATTTTCATAAAATATACTGAATCCTGGATTTTTTAAGATTTCAATTAATCTCGTTTAAATTAGCAATTTTCATATCTTGTTTGGGTTTAGAAACATTTGAAACAATTTGATTTATTTTGATTTATGAAGAATGTATTTTATTTTTGTTTTATTTTTGTTATTTCTTTTTGCTTTGATTTTTTTTTTTTTATTGAATTTTAGTTAAAAAACAAATTAAAAAGAAAAGAATCTGAATAGCAGTAATCTACTAAAAAACTTCACGGGCGAATATTTACTTTTTCAAATCTATTTCAGTTGGAGGATTCGTTCATGCCTTTTGAGAATAAATGAATTGGTTCCTGGTTCGTTTCGCCATCCCACCCAATGAATTATTAAGATTCGTTTTTCAATGGAATCCCCCGTATTCATGGGTTCTTTCGTTCCCATTGCTTCTCAATTCATGGTTAGGTTTGAATTCTACAATGGAGCCCCCGCAAAAGATTTTTTCTTGAGTCAATCTTTTCAGTCTTTCTTGGCTCGGGGCTCTTGATTATTTTGTATTTTTATATGAACGAACGAATTTGACCATAACTAGATCAATCCGTATTGATGCTTTATCACATTGCCTTATTTGATTTGTCTTCTTCTGAGAAGACTCATAAACCTTACATACATATTAGAATCCTATATTATTCAAATTTTTTTTTTGAGCTTTCTATCAAGCTTCTTTTTATCTGTATACTTTATTTTCTATCATATCACAATTCAATTGGTTTTCTTTTCAATGCAATAGAAGAAATCTTGCAGTTGCTACAAGTATATGATCAATATATCGTATTTTGACTGCTTTTTGGTATCCAGATAATGCAAAGCGATGAGTTGGTTATTAGTTCTATAGTAATGAGTTCATAGTAAAGGTTGGTTCCTTTTTTGAATCCTATCTTCTCAAAAAAACCAACGAGTCACACACTAAGCATAGCAATTCTATAAAATGATTAATCATTTTTTTATTCAATCCTATAGAAATTACGAATTGTCAGTAAAAAAATCAAAATTCAGAAATAAAAAAAGACTGAAAGAAAAGTGTTTGTTGTTTTTTATTTTTTTTTGCAATGGATATCGCATAAAGAAGAAAGACAAGTAACATATTCTTATTAATCCTTATTAATCGTCTAGAAATATCCAAATTTTTATGCCTAATACCCCATAGATCGTTCGGACTGTATAGAAACAATAATCTATTTTAGCCCGAATAGTTTGTAGAGGAACCCTACCTTCTCTGATCCATTCGACACGTGCTATTTCTTTTCCATCGAGGCGTCCTGCAATTTGGACTTGAATTCCTTTTGTATCAGCCTGTTCAGTTAATTCTATTGCT